GGAGTAATTAATTGTGACACGTTCACTGAAAAAAAATCCTTTTGTAGCAAATCATTTATTAAGAAAAATAAATAAACTTAACACAAAAGCAGAAAAGGAAATAATAATAACTTGGTCTCGAGCGTCTACCATTATACCTACAATGATCGGGCATACTATTGCTATCCATAATGGAAGGGAGCATTTGCCTATTTATATAACAGATCGTATGGTAGGACATAAATTGGGAGAATTTTCACCGACTCTAAATTTCCGGGGGCATGCGAAAGGTGATAATAGATCTCGGCGTTAATAAGTTAATAATTTATTAATTCTAATTAATAAAAATAAAAAAAGTGAATATAGATGCTTATCGTTTATTAATGAGAGGTGAACCTTATAATTATGGAGAAAAAGAACAGAAAGCCGAACCAATATACAGAAGTAGCCGCTTCAGGCCAACATATATGTATTTCTGCTCACAAAGCGAGAAGAGTAATTGATCAAATTCGTGGGCGTTCCTATGAAGAAACACTTATGATACTAGAACTCATGCCTTATCGAGCATGTTATGACATTTTAAAATTGGTTTATTCTGCAGCAGCAAACGCTAATCACAATAAAGGTTTGAATGAAACAAGTTTAATCGTTAGTAAAGCTGAAGTCAACGAGGGCACCACTGTGAAAAAATTAAAACCCCGAGCTCGAGGGCGGGGTTATCCGATAAGAAGATCCACCTGTCATATAACTATTGTGTTGAAAGATATATCTGTAGATGAACAACTAGAAAAAGATAAAAGGACAAAAGAGCGGAGGAATATTTAAAGAAAGAATATTCTATATTAGAAAAACTACAAATACGCTATATTATGTTATGCTTAAAAAAAACCGAACGGATAAAAAAAAAAAAAAAAATACACCGATATGACGTTTCACGATATATATAGTAGTGGGGGACTATGGGACAAAAAATAAATCCACTTGGTTTCAGACTTGGTGCAACCCAAAGTCATCATTCTCTTTGGTTTGCACAACCAAAAAATTATTCCGAGGATCTACAAGAAGATCAAAAAATACGAGATTGTATCAAAAATTATGTACAAAAAAATCTGAAAATATCCTCTAATGTCGAGGGAATTGCACGTATAGAGATTCAAAAAAGAATCGATTTGATTCAAGTCATAATCTATATGGGATTCCCCAAGTTATTAATAGAAGACAGGACTCGCAAAATCGAAGAATTACAGTTCAATGTACAAAAAGAACTCAATTGTGTAAACCGAAAACTCAACATTGCTATTACAAGAATTGTAAACCCTTATGGGCACCCCAATATTCTTGCGGAATTTATAGCCGGACAATTAAAAAATAGAGTTTCATTTCGCAAAGCAATGAAAAAGGCTATTGAATTAACTGAGCAGGCAGGTACAAAAGGAATTCAAGTACAAATTGCAGGGCGTATCGACGGAAAAGAAATTGCACGTGTCGAATGGATCAGAGAAGGCAGGGTTCCTCTACAAACCATTCGAGCCAAAATAGATTATTGTTCCTACGCAGTTCGAACTATCTATGGGGTATTAGGTATCAAAATTTGGATATTTGTAGACGAAGAATAATAAGCATTTACTTGACTTGTATTTAGTTCTATTTCTATTTAGTGATAAAAAAAATGAACAATTCTATAAGGTTGAATAAAAATTCGATTAATCATTTGATATAATTGCTATGCTTAGTGTGTGACTCGTTGGTTTTTTTAGGATTAGGATTCAAAAAAAATGGAAAAACCCGTAGTACGAACTAATAACTATAGAACTAATAACCAACTCATCGCTTCGCATTATCTGGATATAAAGAAAGAGCCAGTCAAAATATGATATATATGATATATAAGTCATATCATTGTAGCAACTGAAATCTTTTTTGCATAAACAAAAAAGAAAAACCAATCTGATTATGAGTTGTAAAGCAAGAAAAGTATACAGATAAATGGAAAGGTGAGAGAAAGATAGAACAAGAATATCAACGATATATGATTCCAATATGTACGGTCTATGAGTTACCTCATAAAAAGGAATGTAATAAAGCATCAATACTGATTGATCCCTAATTAGACATTAGACAAATACGTGGATAGAACCACAAATCAAGAGCCCCGAGCCAATAAAGACTGAGAAGGTTGACTCAAAAAAAAATTTCATTAAGGGCTCCATTGTAGAATTCAGACCTAATCATTACTCGAGAGGTGGTGGGAACGACAGAACCTGTGAATGCATAAGATTCTATTGAAAACGAATCCTAATGATTCAGTGGGTAGGATGGCGGAACGAACCAGAATCATTTTTTTTTTTTGAAAGGTCATGTCATAGACTAATCTTACAACTGAATGTTGAAAGAGTAAATATTCGCCCGCGAATTTTTTTTTTTAGAAATTTGAGTAAATTCGATATGATAATAAAAAGCAAAATAAAGATTCATTATAACATTCATTATACCTAAATGACATTATCTATAAATAGAATATGCGGTTAATTATATATCAAAAGAAAAAAATTATTAAATGAAATTTCAAAGAATCCCCCAATTCAGTATATTATTCACCATGTATTTTATTTTTAATCGTTTAATTCGCGAGGAGCTGGATGAGAAGAAATTCTCATGTCCGGTTCTGTAGTAGAGATGGGTGGAATTGATAAACAACCATCAACTATAACCCCAAAAGAACCAGATTCCGTAAACAACATAGAGGAAGAATGAAAGGAATGTCTTATCGAGGTAATCGTATTTGCTTTGGTAGATATGCTCTTCAAGCACTTGAACCCGCTTGGATCACGTCTAGACAAATAGAAGCGGGGCGGCGAGCAATGACACGAAATGCACGCCGCGGTGGAAAAATCTGGGTACGTATATTTCCAGACAAACCAGTTACAGTAAGACCTACAGAAACACGTATGGGTTCGGGGAAAGGATCTCCCGAATATTGGGTAGCTGTTGTTAAACCCGGCAGAATACTTTATGAAATGAGCGGAGTGGCAGAAAATATAGCCAGAAGGGCTATTTCAATAGCGGCATCAAAAATGCCTATACGAACTCAATTCATTCTTTCGGTATAGGATAGGAATGTAGAACAAAAGGAAAGAATTTTTTTGATAAAAAACAATTGTAGGTTTCTTGTTTTGTTTTGAACAAACAATATTTCTTTTTTTTTTCACCCTTTACATTGAAAAAGACAAAACCAATAAAAAAAAGATATGATTCAACCTCAAACCCATTTGAACGTAGCGGATAACAGCGGGGCCCGAGAATTGATGTGTATTCGAATCATAGGAGCTAGTAATCGACGATATGCTCATATTGGTGACGTTATTGTTGCTGTAATCAAAGAAGCAGTACCAAATACACCTCTAGAAAGATCAGAAGTGATTCGAGCTGTAATTGTACGTACTTGTAAAGAACTCAAACGCGACAACGGTATGATAATACGATATGATGACAATGCTGCAGTTGTTATTGATCAAGAAGGAAATCCAAAGGGAACCCGAATTTTTGGCGCGATCCCCCGGGAATTAAGACAGTTAAATTTCACTAAAATAGTTTCATTAGCACCTGAAGTATTATAAGGGAATACCGTGATATAGTTTATAGTATTTGAATGAAATGGATTAATTTAAATTAAATTAGTAGATTGTTTGTATATCACGCATATACCTTTTTAAATTCATAAATATTTATGAATTCAGAAAAAAAAGAAATAGAGCATGTTGATTATATCCAAATTCGGGGGCAACAATAATCTTAGTTTATCATGAGTAAAGACACTATTGCTGACATAATAACCTCTATACGAAATGCTGACATGAATGAAAAAAGAACAGTTCGAATACCATCTACTAACATGACTGAAAATATTGTTAAAATCCTTTTACGAGAAGGTTTTATTGAAAACGTGAGAAAACATCAGGAAAGCAATAAATATTTTTTGGTTTTAACCCTACGACATAGGAGAAATAGGAAAGGATCATATAGAACTGTTTTAAATTTAAAACGGATCAGCCGGCCCGGCCTACGAATTTATTCTAACTATCAAGGAATTCCGAGAATTTTAGGCGGAATGGGGATTGTAATTCTTTCTACTTCTCGAGGGATAATGACAGACCGAGAGGCTCGAATAGAAGGAATCGGCGGGGAAATTTTGTGTTATATATGGTAATCTTTCTGATAGCCGAATTATATGCGGAACTTTCATATTTGTGAAAAAAAAAAAGAGTAAAGGGTAGGTTTCTAATATTATGCCTCTTTGATTAGTTGATGCTTCAAAGCCGTTTTACCTGGAATGAAAGAACAAAAACGGATTCGCGAGGGTTTAATTACTGAACTACGTCCCAACGGTATGTATGTTTCGAGTTCGTTTAGATAACGAAAATCCGATTCTGGGTTTTGCTTCGGGAAAGGTTCAACGTAATTTTATACGTATACTACCAGTAAATAGAATAAAAATTGTGGTAAGTTCTTATGATTCAACTAAAGGGCATATAATTTGTATATTCAAAAGTAAAGACTCAAATAATTAGGTGATTTTTTGATTTCAACATTCTTTCGTAGGGATACAATTCGAAGTTAAAAATTTTAAGAAACTTATTTTCTTCCAATCAATTAAGTAGATTCCGAATTAAGAAAAGGAGTGACAAATATGAAAATAAGGGCTTCCGTTCGTAAAATTTGTGAAAAATGTCGATTGATCCGTAGGCGGGGACGAATTATAGTAATTTGTTCCAACCCGAGACATAAACAAAGACAAGGATAATCTTTTTAAACCAAAAAGGACTCCCAAAATCGAAAGGACCTGATGTACAGATGTACAAAAAATCAGTAAAAAAAATCAGTAAAAAAAACCAGGATCTGTTTTGACATGAAATGGATATATCCATATATCTCTGACTTATATTTATGAGATGATAAAATATGGCAAAACCTATACCAAAAATTGGTTCACGTAGAAATAGACGTATTGGTTCACGTAAGAA